ATGGCAGTTCCAAAAAAACGTACTTCTATGTCAAAAAAACGTATTCGTAGAAATATTTGGAAGAAAAAAGGATATTTAGTTGCAGTAAAAACTTTTTCTTTAGCGAAATCGGTTTCCACCGGGCATTCAAAAAGTTTTTTTGTGCGACAAACAAATAATAAAGTCTTAGAATAATCTCAATTGATATAGCCTAAAGAACCCCAAATTTTGTAAGATTAATGTTAACTAATGTATTTTTCTGTATTAAATTTCTCAATAATACTTAGAACTCACTGCTGTGATATATAGAATAAGAGTTTTTTGTATATTGGGTTCTAAGTATTATTTTTTTCCCTATCACAATTGTACTTTTCACAATAGAAAAGTACAATTGTGATAGAGATTGAAACTCTTTTGTTATATGCCTATCCCAAAACTTAATTGGTTTTGTAAATGGTATTATAAATTATATGCGCAATAAAGAATATTAATACTTTAATTTAAATATACTAAGGTATCGAAATCATTAGAAAAATAACAAATTATTTGTATTTAATGATGAAATTGTGATAGATATGAAATCCTAGTTATTTGATTTTGTTCATTGAAAAAAAAAACTCAATCTTTTTCATTTGAATCCATGAAATCGGATAAATGAAAAACAAATCATAAAAAAATTGAGAAAAAAAGACAATTCTTAGTTTTATACCTCAACCGAGAAAAAACTATGGAGTTCCAACTGTTTGGAGAAAACTTAGTTTCTAGTACATGAAAGTTGATTGTTAAAAAACCCACGACGATACTACCTAGGTAGATATTTTATTGAAGATTCAAATATTTAAACCACAAACCAGTCTTTATTCATTGATTCTAATTAATGTTTCCTAAACTATATTGAATCCTTGAATCTCGACGATTCAACATGAATTGACTATTATTATTTCAAGTAAGCCGCCGTGGTGAAATCGGTAGACACGCTGCTCTTAGGAAGCAGTGCTAAAGCATCTCGGTTCGAGTCCGAGTGGCGGCATCTTCTAAAAGAGATACAATAGATCCTAAAATGTATTCAATTCGCGATTTCCAATTCTGTAATGGGACCCCTTTTATGATATTTGTGACTTTAGAACATATATTAACTCATATCTCTTTTTCGATCATTTCAATTGTGATTATGATTCATTTGATGACCTTATTAGTCCACAAAATTGTAGGATTACGTGATTCATCAGAAAAAGGGATGATAGCTACCTTTTTCTCTATAACAGGATTATTAATTTCTCGTTGGATTTCTTCGGGACATTTTCCATTAAGTAATTTATACGAGTCATTAATCTTCCTTTCGTGTAGTTTCTTCATTATTCATATGATTCCCAAGATACGTAACCTTAAAAACGATTTAAGCACAATAATTGCACCAAGTACCATTTTTACTCAAGGCTTTGCCATGTCGGGTCTTTCAACTGAAATGCATCAATCCACAATATTAGTACCTGCTCTACAATCTCAGTGGTTAATGATGCACGTAAGTATGATGTTATTGAGCTATGCAGCTCTTTTATGCGGATCATTATTATCAGTCGCTCTTCTAGTCATTACATTTCGAAAAAACATCAAAATTTTTTGTAAAAGCAATAATTTATTAATTAAGTCATTTTTCTTTGGTGAGATTGAATATTTGAATGAAAAAAGAAGTGTTTTTAAAAACACTTCTTTTCCTTCATTTCAAAATTATTACAAATATCAATTAACTGAGCGTTTGGATTATTGGAGTTATCGTGTCATTAGTCTAGGGTTTACCTTTTTAACCATAGGTATTCTTTGTGGAGCAGTATGGGCTAATGAGGCATGGGGATCCTATTGGAATTGGGACCCCAAGGAAACTTGGGCATTTATTACTTGGACCATATTCGCGATTTATTTACATACTAGAACAAATATAAATTGGAAAGGTACGAATTCGGCACTTGTAGCTTCTATAGGATTTATTATAATTTGGATATGCTATTTTGGGATCAATCTATTAGGAATAGGTCTACATAGTTATGGTTCATTCACATAAACATCTAATTGAATAAACTACATGAAGAATACATAAGATAAAAGCATCATCCCATATATAACGAAAGTTTGTTTTTATGAGTTTTTGAGAACCGTTTGAATCAAGGAATCATTCAAATTTAAATGGTTCTCAAAAACTCGAGATGTATCTAATTACAATTCTTATTCATTTTATTTCTTTTTTCATTATACAGTACAGCAAACGATTTTCAAAATATTAAATTCAAAGAATTATAAGACTTTCCTTCCGTTTCATTAATGAAACACTATCTATGATAATAATTGGATAAGATAGCGTGTACCTTGTCAACTGATAACGAGAGAACAAAATCGGGATAAATACCAATACTTATTACGGGTAGAAAGATACAGATTGAAAGAAATAGTTCTCGTAGTCCAGAATCCCAAAAATTAGAGTTTGGAATATTAAATAACTTGTATCCATAAAACATCTGACGTAACATAGATAATAAATAAATAGGAGTTAATATCATTCCAATTGCCATTACAAAAGTAATTAGCATTTTTGACATTAAAAGATATTTTGTACTAGTAATTAGTCCAAAAAATACTAAAAATTCCGCAACAAAACCACTCATTCCTGGCAATGCAAGAGAAGCCATCGAGAAGCTACTGAACATGGTAAATGTTTTTGGCATTGGGATAGATATCCCTCCCATTTCTTCGAGATAAACAAGACGTGTTCTATCACAACTCGTTCCCGCCAAGAAAAAAAGTGCAGCACCAATAAATCCATGAGAGAGCATTTGTAAAATAGCTCCATTGAGTCCCATGTCGGTTATAGAACCAATTCCTATAATTGTGAAACCCATGTGAGATACAGAGGAATAGGCTATTCTCTTTTTTAAATTACGTTGACCAAGAGAAGTTGAAGCTGCATAGATTATTTGCATTGTTCCTATTATCACCAACCAAGGAGAAAATATAGAATGAGCGTGGGGTAGTAATTCCATATTGATCCGAATCAATCCATATGCGCCCATTTTTAATAGGATTCCAGCTAAAAGCATACATGTACTGTAATGTGCTTCTCCATGGGTATCAGGTAACCATGTATGTAGGGGTATAATCGGCAATTTGACAGCATAAGCAATAAGGAAGCCAAAATAGAATATTATTTCCAATGCCACAGGATATGATTGATTAATTAATCTTTCAAAATCTAATGTTGGTTCATTGGAACCATATAAACCCATACCTAGAACTCCTATTAAGAAAAAAATGGAACCCCCTGCAGTGTACAAAATAAACTTTGTAGCCGAGTAGAGACGTTTCTTTCCCCCCCACATGGATAAAAGTAAGTAAACAGGAATTAATTCTAACTCCCACATGATGAAAAAAAGTAAAAAGTCTCGAGAGGAAAATAATCCTATTTGACCGCTGTACATTGCTAGCATCAGGAAATAGAACAACCGCGAATTTCGAGTAATTGGCCAAGCTGCTAAAGTTGCTAAAGTAGTGATAAATCCTGTCAGTAAAATGGGTCCTATGGAAAGCCCATCGATTCCTAGTCTCCAGTGGAAATCAAAAACATCTATCCATTTAGAATCTTCCTTCAATTGCATTAATGGATCATCCAATTGGAAATGATAACAGAATGCATAAGTCGTTAGAAGGAGTTCTAATAAGCATATACATATAGTATACCACCTAAACATCTTATTCCCTCTATGAGGGAATAAGAAAATTGAGGAACCCGCGAATATCGGTAAAACAACAAGTATTGTTAACCAAGGAAAATAACTCGTGATAAAGACAAGATACATTTTGACCAGAGAAGCCCGTCCTCAAAATAATATATTTTGTCGAGCACGGGCTTTTGTCGGTAAAGAGGAATCACAAATGATTCAAGTGGAGTTTTTTGTAACGTATCAATAAGATAGAGCCATGCTGCGAGTTGTTTCAGGCCCTAAATAAACACGGACACTCAAAAAATCTGTTGGGCAGGCAGATTCACATCTCTTACAACCTACACAGTCCTCGGTTCTTGGTGCGGAAGCTATTTGCTTGGCTTTACATCCGTCCCAAGGTATCATTTCCAATACATCTGTGGGGCAAGCTCGTACACATTGAGTACACCCTATACATGTATCATAAATTTTTACTGAATGTGACATTGGATCTATAAATTACAGTTTTGAACATAAAAGATTTTCGATCTGGTCAAATCAAATTAGTAGTAAATGAATCATATATTATATATTGTAATATTGTAGACACCAGACGAAACAGTGGTTTATTAAAAACAATCAATATATTTCTTAAATCAATCTGTTTATGAGAAAAGGTCAAGACACTTTGATTTTCGTTTCAACAATTATGATGATACGAGTTACACATGCGAATTAAAATTAATTGGCCAACAAATTGGTCATCATTATTTCAATATAAATATAAAAATGCAATTCAATTTTATTGAATTGCATTCAAATTCAATAAAAAATAGTATTTCAATTCTATTAAATATTTTTATGTGTCTTTATTTAAATTATCTATGATGATTATCACTAATTATTCAACAAATTCGATTGATTAATACGAGTTGATTTTCTGTTACGATGGATCGACGAAACAATAGCAAGTCCAATAGCTGCTTCAGCAGCTGCAATGGCTATAACAAAGATTGAGAAAATGTCTCCTTTTAATTGGCGACTATCAAATATATCAGAAAATGTTACAAGATTGATATTAACCGAATTTAGTATAAGCTCAAGACACATAAGCGCTCTAACCATGTTTCGACTTGTGATCAATCCATAGATACCTATAGAAAATAAATAAACACTCAAGAAAAGGACATGCTCAAACATCATTGACTAACTCCTTATCAATCTCGATTCATTTCAATATGAATAACAATTCAACCGATTCAATTGATTAGAATAGAACAATTACACAACAAAAGAAGATATTGACGGTAGATAGATTTAACTAAAAATTTCTATTTATTTATTTAGAATTTAGTTATAATTCTAAGAATTGGGAATCATTATAAGTTAAGTATTTTTATTGCTTATTGTCGAGCCATAGTAATTGCACCTATCAAGGAAACTAAAAGAATTATTGAAATGAGTTCAAACGGAAGATAAAAATCTGTTGATAAATGAATCCCAATTTGTTGAACGTTATTTATTAGGTCCTGTTCCATAATCTGGTTTGACCTTGCAGTCCAAATAATTCCGTACCATGACGTATCTGGGATAGTAGTAATTAGTGAAAAAAGAATAGTTGTACAAACCATCAAAGTGACCCCATCTCCAATGGTCCAAAAATAGGAATTATTGGAATATCCTGAACCATTCATGAACATTACAGCAAATATGATCAAGATATTTATGGCTCCCACATAAATAAGGAGCTGTGCGGCAGCTACAAAATAGGAGTTCGATGAAATATAGAATAAGGATATACAAACAAGAACCAATCCCAATGAAAAGGCAGAATAAATTGGATTGGTAAATAATACTACCCCCAGACCCCCTAATACAAGAATTGACCCCAGAAATACAACAAGAATATCATGTATTGGTCCAGGTAAACCCATTATGTATAAAATACAAAATAAATAACTTTAACTATTTCATGACCTTACTTTAACTTTACTAAATAAATGGTCCAGGAAAGGAAAAGGGGTTACCCTATTTTTGTTTTCTTGTATATAATAATGTATATGATACATTTATAATTGAATTGAATTTGAATATGGATTAATGTAGATATAGATAAAATTATCGGGCCAACCTTACTTTATTTATATTTATCCGAAAGAAAAAAAAGAAAAAAGTAGTTGAAATTTGCTATTTTGAAATCATCACGAAAAATATATTTTTAGTTTAAATCAAAGAGTGATTCTCAACAATCATTAGTTTTTATTTGTAGTTACTGACTACCCAAAATAAAAAGCTTGGATCCTTTATATCAAAACAAAATCTTAGTAATCGGTAATTGTTCTTGAATCAAAGGGTTTATCTTTGTCTATTTTTATTTGAGTCGAATTCATAACTGTTTGAATTGTGTAATCTCCAATTATTGAGATTGGTAATCGACCCAAAGCAATTTGATTATAATTCAATTCGTGACGATCATAAGTAGAAAGTTCATATTCTTCAGTCATTGATAAACAATTTGTTGGACAATACTCGACACAGTTACCACAAAATATACAAACCCCAAAATCTATACTATAATTAAGTAATTGTTTCTTTTTAATATCTCTTTCAAATCTCCAATCAACAACGGGTAGATCTATCGGGCATACACGAACACATACTTCACAAGCAATACATTTATCAAATTCAAAGTGGATTCGACCCCGGAAACGCTCTGATGTGATCGATTTTTCATAAGGATATTGAATAGTTACAGGTAAACGATTTGTGTGGGATAAGGTAATTATGAAACTTTGACCAATGTACCTTGCAGCTCGTATTGTTTGTTGACCATAATTCATGGACCCAATTACCATAGGGAACATATTGTAGATATACATGAAAAATTTGACGTTTCTTTCTCTTGTTTGATAGAGATTATGAATCTAAAATAGTGTTATCGTATTCTCTTATTTATAATGAAACAAGTTGGGAAGAAGTTGTTAATAACAGATTACCTAGAGAAATAGGTAAAAGAAATTTCCATCCAAGATTTAATAACTGGTCCATTCTCATTCTAGGTAAAGTCCATCTTGTTGTGATAGAAATGAAGAGAAACAAATAAGCTTTAGTTAATGTAATAAGGATACCCATTGTTATTCCAAAAATGCCGGCGATTTTTTTTATTCCGAAAAGCTCAGAAATGGATATATACGGAATAGGTAAATTCCACCCACCTAAGTAAAGAACTGTTACAAATAATGAAGAAACTAATAAATTTAGGTAAGAAGCAAGATAAAATAAACCATATTTGATACCCGAATACTCGGTTTGATAACCTGCTACTAATTCCTCCTCCGCTTCTGGTAAATCAAAGGGCAATCTCTCACATTCGGCTAGAGAAGAAATTAGAAAAACAATAAATCCTATAGGCTGACGCCACAGATTCCACCCCCAAAAACCATATTTTGACTGTGCTTCAACTATATCAACTGTACTTGAACTGTTAGATAATCATAGTCGATAATAACATCACTGTTCCCATCGCTATTTCAAAACCGTACGTGAGACCTCAGCTTCATACGGCTCCTCGATGGCCACAAAAAAAATGTAAGGACGGGTTCGGTATTATCACCATCTTTGGATGGATAGAATAAAGATACATCGGAAAGTCCCAAATTAGACCAATGGAATTCTGTCTGCTAGAATAATAAAAAAAGTGCTTCCGAATTGATCTCATCCTTTACAATAAAAATTTCTCTTTGTTCGGTAATAACTTAATATTTCAATAAAATACTCCTTATATCAATCAATACAAAATAAAAAGAATTAGTCATTAGTTCATGAATCGTGATAAGAATTCGATATGTATGAATATGGATAGAGAAAAGAATAAATAGGGATCCCCTTTTTTTATTATTCATTCAATTACTGCATTCCATTTCTTTTTTCCTGTTCTTCTGTCTCAGAGGAGGATACTCAAAAATAAAATAAAGAATTAATTCGTTCTTGATAGTCATTTCTTTAACCAGTGAATAGGAGCATACTCTAGATCGGAATCGTAGGGAAGTACTACTTGATCATTTCTACCAATTTCAAGTCCTTATTATGATTCGTTTTATGAAGAAATACCTCTTTTTTGATACCTTACATTATCTCCATTACTAATCCTTTGTGTACCTTGGTGTTCCTAACCGTCCACTGACTTTTGATTGATCCCCGGTATAGTAATACATATGAGACAGTAGTAGAAACTCCATACAGTTGATCTTTTGTTTGCGCCCGCTTCAAGATATGATGACTAATCAAAAAATCTTAATCTTGGGGTAAGCAGTTTACACTGCTTATTTTTACTTCAACTTTATTCTTGTACATAGGGAATGAGATTGTTTCTTCTTACTACAAATTTGGAAGCTGTTTAGTTTCACTCATATAACTATCTGGTTTAACTCATCAACCCGAATGCTGAATAAAAAAAAAAAATGAAAACATCTATTCAATACATTGAACCTCTTTCTTTTTTCTTTTATTTCTAGAAGAGAGGTTCAAAGTTCATATTTCAACGAATCACACGTAGAGATATTGATAACACACATAGAGTTAATGGTATTTCATAACTAATAGATTGAGCAGCAGCTCGTAGACCACCTAAAAAGGAATATTTATTATTCGATCCATATCCTGACATAAGAAGCCCAATAGGAGCAATACTAGAAATGGCGATCCATAAAAAAACACCTATACTGAGATCGGCTAAAACAAGACGATACCCAAAAGGAATTACTAAATAACTTAGTAGAATTGATATAACCGCTATAGACGGTCCCACACTAAACAAACGAATATCTCCTCGAGATGGGAGGAGGTCCTCTTTAAAAAGTAGTTTAGTCCCATCCGCTATAGCTTGAAGAATTCCCAACGGGCCAGCATATTCAGGCCCAATACGTTGTTGTATCGCTGCAGATATTTCTCTTTCTAACCACACAATTACTAGTACCCCCATTGTTATTCCCAATATAAGGGTCAAAATGGGTACAATCCATATTAGTCCATACACTTCTTTTAAAAATTCCGATGTAGAAAAAGAATTGATAGTTTGTACTTCTGTCGTATCAATTATCATTTCAACGATCAACTTCTCCCATAATGATATCTATACTACCCAATATCGTCATGATATCAGCCAATTTCATTCTTTTAACTAGCTGAGGAAGAATTTGCAAATTGATAAAACCGGGTGGACGAATTTTCCATCTCCAGGGGAAAACACTATTATCTCCTATCAAATAAATTCCCAATTCTCCTTTTGGGGCTTCCACTCTCACATAAAGTTCTTGTTTCGACAATTCTAAATTGGGTGAAGGTTTTTTACTAATAAATCTATATTCAAAATCATTCCATTCGGAATTCTTTGCTCTATCAAAGCGTCGTACTTCTAAATTTTCATAAGGTCCTCCAGGAATTCCTTCTAGAGCCTGTTGAATAATTTTTATGGATTCCTTCATTTCACCGATTCGTACTAAATAACGAGCTAATGAATCTCCTTCTTTTTGCCATTGGACTTCCCAATCGAATTCATTGTAACACTCATAATGATCAACTTTACGAAGATCCCATTGGATTCCAGAAGCTCGTAACATCGGTCCTGATAAACCCCAATTTACAGCTTCTTCTCCACCAATAATGCCCACTCCTTCAACTCGTTCCAAAAAAATGGGATTCCACGTAATAAGTTTTTGATATTCAACAACTCCTGTTAAAGAATAATCGCAGAAATCCAAACATTTATCTATCCATCCATAAGGTAGATCAGCAGCTACTCCTCCAATACGGAAATAATTATGCATCATTCGCATACCTGTGGCGGCTTCGAATAGATCATATATCAATTCCCTTTCTCTGAAAATATAGAAAAAGGGAGTCTGTGCACCGATATCCGCCATAAAAGGTCCAAGCCATAACAAATGAGAAGCTATACGGCTCAATTCCAGCATAATTACTCTGATATAGCTAGCTCTTTGAGGTACTTGAACATTTTCCAATTGTTCTGGCGCATTTACGGTTATTGCCTCTGTGAACATAGTAGCTAAATAATCCCATCGTGTTACATAAGGTAGATATTGTATAATTGTTCTATTTTCCGCTATCTTTTCCATTCCTCTGTGTAAATAGCCCAATATGGGCTCACAGTCAATAACATCTTCACCATCGAGAGTAACGATTAGTCGGAGAACACCATGCATTGATGGGTGGTGAGGCCCCATATTGACTATCATGAGATCTTTTCTTGTAACCGGTACTGTCATATCTTTTCTTCCTTAATTCATTATTCCATGAATTCCTCAAAACGAGACTCATCAAAACAAAAAATGGAATACTACTAAAAAATTCAAACGATTAAATTAACGAGTTTTTGGCTCTCGAATATCCAACTGACCAATTAATTTCTTATAACGTACTCTATTTTTCTTTGACAAATAAGCCAGCAACCGTTGACGTTTTCCTAGAATTTTTCGTAGACCCCTTTGTGATAAAAAATCTTTTTTGTGCAATTCCAAATGTGAAGTAAGTCTCCGTATCTTATTGGTGAAACTGAATACTTGAAATTCAACAGAACCTTTGTTTTCTTCTTTTTCTTCTTGTGGAATAATGGAAATGAATGAATTTTTGACCATAAAAAATTTTTCTATCCTTTTTCTTTCTTTTTCATGTTCATGGATTTTTCCGATCAGGAAAAATAAAAAAAAAAAGAATTATGCCGGTTATTTTAATCTAGTACACACATCTAGTACACACAAAAATTTGGATTTATTCATATACTACTTCTTTATTTTATCCAAATCAAATTTTCAATTTGATTTGGATAGAAAGGGATAATATGTTTCCACATTAACGAAAGAAAAGAATTTATTTCTATCTAAAAGGATTCCCCTAATTTATTTATTCCTATATCCAATTGAATGGATACACCATTCAATCTGTATCATTTACCAAAATATAACATAGCATATGCATACATCTTTCGGCTTTCATATACCGAAAATGTCACGGAATATAGATATATATATATATGATATAGGAAATATACTATTAAATTAAATAATTCTAAATCGTGGATACATATGTATCCTTGACATACTGAAACGACTGCCATTATTGGTATCAAACCAATAGCGATTCATACAAGCTAAATCTTCTAATCGGTAATTGGGCCAAAGAACAAATTTGCATTTAATGAATTTATTTGTATCCGTATTAAGATGCTTGTCCTCATCCAAAAATTTTCCAGAGTTTCTTATGTTGTTTTCATTGCAAAATAATGGATTTCTATTTCTATCCGTAACATTCCAATTATGGGAATTGAAACAAATTAACATTCTCAATTCTCTGCGACGTCTAGGAGATAGAATATTTTCGGGAACAAGGAAATCATAATAATTTGTGTCCCCATTCACAAGCATATTCCCATATCGTACAATGGGTTTATCCAAATTCCTCTTATCAATATAACTTTTTTTTATGCATTTTCTATTAGTTTGGTGTTTATTGTTCTCGACCAATGAAATACTTATAGTTTGATATATAATCAATTTTCCATCCCTTTTTATAGATAGACGAATTGGTTCGATAATTAATATTCCTTTTTTTATCAATTCTGTAAGAGCTAGATCTTTCTGAATTAGCATTACATCCAGATGCATCTCTCCTCTTTGAATCGAGGATATAGCAATTTCTTTTGGATTTATCAGTCTAAGTAAGAGACAATATACCTTGATATTATTGATCATTCTTTGGTTCAAGGAGTCATCCCATCTTAATTGAAAAAGGAAATATTTTTTCAGGAAGAAATCTAGTTCTGCTTTCTTGTTTTTCTTGGATTGTTTTTGCTTCTTACCTTTTTTAATGGTAATGTCTGATCTCGCATAATTCTCTTCAATATCTTTTTTTTTGTTTTCTTTTCGTAGATCTGATACAAGATTTACTTGGTCCTGTTGCTCATTTTTTTGTTGGTTGGAATTTTCTAAAAGAAGTAATTTGATTGGTATAATCCATGGTTTAATCTTATATGCATCAAAAAGTAAGACAAATTCTGGGAAGAACCAAGATTCTAGATTTGATATGGTATGATAAACTCTTTCTTGATTCATTCCCATCCAATTAAAAAAAATACTTTTTTGATTGGATGGGTTGATTTCTTGATGAATCGTAAGAGAAAAAATATCTTTTTTTTTCAATTTGTTGTTGATTTTTTTTTCAGTCTTAGTATTTTTATCAATTTTGGTACCGATATGTGTATTGGTCCAGGTCTCAATATTGATATTTTTTCTAAGACAAAAGTGGAGAATTCGACAATCAAAATATTTTCTATCTAGATTTTTATGCGTATCAATAATATATCCTTCTTCTAGATAATCACTAATAGCTATACTTACCAATACATAAAATGATTCGGATTTTGGTTTATTGAAATTATATGGAATTTTGTGAACCCCGTTTACTTGTAATCTTGACCCATAAATATCAAAATCCTCCTTATCCCCATAGTTCATATATTTATGTGATAAAAGATCATATCTGTAGTGTTTTTTCCATTTTTCTTTTTTATATGAATCCGCTTTAATTGAGTCCTTATTTTGAATCCTATAACGTTGATTGATTCTATTTCGCCATTTTTGCGGTACTAACCGCGACCATTTGGTTTTAGATAAATTGTATTGATAATGCCCCTTTAACCAGTTTTTCCATTCAATCATTCCAGACTTATGAATTTTCTTATGTCTTGAATTGTAATCAAATATTCCTCGTGTCATACAATAATCCTTGATTTTATCCTTAATAAAAGGATAAGTCCCCTGATATTGAAGTAGAGATTTCAATTGATACTTGTTAAGTAATTGGGTTTGTGATAATTTGTAAAATACATATGCTTGGGACAAGGAGGATAAGTCATAATACATTTTTGTACTATTACTAATATTAGTATTCGAAAAGGACTTTTTTATAGTGGAAAAAAAGTTCATTGTATTTTGATCTCTTTCATCAATTCCTTCCTGATTTGTTTGATCGTTGTAAACGGATTTATTGATTATTTTTTTTGTTGATTCAAAGAAAAGTTGGAAATAGATCCTGTGAATGGTAATCATACATAGCAAGATATCTATATATATATTTTCAATCAGAGATTTCATAAAATAATGTGATTTACGTATTAATCGTATATTTATTCTTTGGAATATCTGCCAAATATGTTTCTGTGATTTTGATCTTTTATCAGCACAAGTTAGAATTATTTTTTTCTTGTCTTTTGTGATTCGTTCTATTTGATTCCTGATTGTGATTGTTCTATCAGAAAGATCTTTCATCTTTTTTTCTATGAGTGAATAATTTGTCCAATTCATGGATTGGATTTGAATGGTTGATTTGTGAATAATCTTATTATTTATTTCGGAATCTTTTCCATTTTCAGCCGTTTCATATACTTTCACCTTGCTCAATTCAAATAAGAATATTGGGTTTACTTTTGGAATTTCCTTCATTCTTGTTTTTTCTTTTGAAACTTTTAGAAGTAGAAAGAAATCCTTTTTAACTTTTCTAACTTTTTTTTGGAGTTCTTTATAAATGGGTTCAAAAAAGGAAGGTCGTTTTCGGGGATTCCCAAAAGGGAATTCCGCTTCCATTCCCCAAACCGTTAAAAAACAAAAATTGTTTTTTTTTCCTTTTTTTTTTATTTGATCCCTAGGATGAGATCGTATTTTAGATCTTCGCCAAGGTTTCAAACAGAAAGGAAATAGAATCTTTATCTGAATACCGTCTGTTAACCAATCTTTGGGAAATTCTGTTTCTGATAATTGAACACCATTATAAGTGCATTTAACATGCATTTCTCTATTCCACTCCTTCAAATCCTCATACCATTCGGGGAATTGGAATAATAACATACGGCCAATATTTTTAGCAATTATCAATGAAGGCAATACAATGTATTTTCTAAGAAAAGATTGGGTTACTAACATCAAACCTCTTATTGTTTGAGCAAATATAATGCTATCCCAAGTTTCTGATATTACTATACGTTCATTTTCCTCTTTTTTTTCTTCGTTTTTTTTCTCTTTTTCCCTTGTCTCTTCCTCCTCAAAATCAAAATGTGAAATTTTCAATTCTGGTTCTCTCCCCTTCAATTCTGGTTCTCTCCCCTTCAATTCTGGTTCTCTCCCCACCAAATTCCTAAAAATGAGATTCATCATTTCAGAGATATAAAAAGAAGAAAAAAAAAATGTTTTGTCTATTCGATCCAAAAAAAGCGGAGAATGCACATTTGCTTGAAACATTTCCCAAATAACCGTTTTACGTCTTTGAGCACGCATGGATCCTTTGATTATATCCCGACGAAAATCCGATTGTTGCGAGTAACGTATCAAAGCCACCTCTTCTGCTTGATCACTATTATTAGTATTATTTGTAGTTGTAATAGGGTTGGTATTCTGATTGTTATCAGTATAAATTACTACGCGTTTGGCTTTTCTTGAACGAATTTCATGATCTTCCTTAGATTCTTCCTCATTTTCTTCCTCCTGTTCTTCCAAATCATCAGTTAATTTGTATGACCACCGAGGAACCCTTTTATGGATTTCTTCTATTCCAATAGATTTATTTCTAATTATTGTTTGATCGTTTGGATCAGTTGTAATTACATCGAATACCCATTTTAAAGCTTTTGTTTGATTTTCAAAATCAATTCTTGTTTGCTCTCTCAATAAAGAATATTTTTTAAAATGCAAAATGGGTGCAGGCTCAAAAGGAAATTCTTTGATTGAGGTTAAGGAATTACCAATATAATTCAGTAATGATTCCCTATCAGGCGGATTCTTTTGATGTTCAAATTTTCTGGAATAATTAGAATTATTAGGAAGTAGCCCATAAATCTTATTTATCCAATTGATTTCTATGGAATCCTCCGTATCTGTAGAAGTGATTAAATCATTCATGATCATATGTGAATAGAATTTTTTTATTGTTCCACGATATGGTCCCCTCAAAAAGGGGTCATACGTTTTGGGCAAGTATTTTTGTTCGTTTTCATCATTGCATAATCTGGTCCTTTTTTCGAGCATATCTAGAGCAAGAAATCCCTTTTCTTTTTCTAGAGCTTTTGTTCGACTTATTAATTCATTGTTCAAGTTGTACTTTTTTTGCTCATTGGTATAAACCCAATAATGATACTGATCCACATGGGATAATTTTTCTGTCGTGTACAAAGACATTTTTCGTTCTATCATTTCCGAAAAAGTCGATAAACTAGGTGGATATGTAAAAGATATTATTTGTTTTCCATCACTTGGACATGTATAAAAAA